TATAAGTTAAATTTTATTTATTTATTAATTGTTTTGTAAACAATTAAGTATTTTAAACTTATATATTTAATTTATAAAACTAATATTATAACTAATGAAATTTTGAGTGTTTTTTTCAATAAAGGAAATTAATGGGAATAAGATTAAGAATTTTATGAAATATAAGGCAGAAATTATTTGTCCAAATAGTACGAAAGGGGGTTCTACTGGGCTGCTTCCTATTCATGTTAAGATAATAAAATTACTTACAATTAATCAAAATAATATTTGATTTAGTGGGCGGTAACAGCTTGATTTTTGGATAGAAAATTTTAGTAGGGGGATTAATAAAAGTACTAGGACTGCTCCTATTAGAGCTATGACTCCCCCTAACTTATTGGGAATTGACCGCAATATAGCGTATACAAAAAGAAAGTATCATTCTGGTTGTATGTGAGGGGGAGTAACTAAGGGTTTAGCGGGTATAAAGTTTTCTGGGTCAGATAACATTGTAGGAGTTATAAGAATTAAAATTCTAAAAAAGAATAAAAAAATTATAAACCCTGTTACATCCTTGGATGTAAAAAATGGATGAAATGGTAAATTGTCAAATTTTGAGGGGATTCCTAAGGGGTTTTTTGAGCCTTGTTCGTGTAAGAATACTAAGTGTATAATTCTAGTAAGAGTTAAAATAAAAGGAGCAACAAAGTGAAATACGAAGAATCGTTGTAAAGTTGGTTTGTCCACAGAATACCCTCCTCAGATTCATTGTACAATATCAATACCAACATATGGTATAGCTGTTACTAAATTTGTTATAACTGTTGCGGCTCAAAATGACATTTGTCCTCATGGAAGAACATAACCAAAAAAAGCGGTTAAGATAGATATTAAAAATAATATTACTCCTATTTTTCATGTTAATACTTTTATATAAGATCCGTAATATAGCCCACGTCCTATATGTACATATATACAAATAAAAAACATAGAGCCCCCATTAGCGTGAATATTTCGGATTAACCAACCATATTTAACATCTCGGCTAATATGCCTTATAGACGAAAAGGCTAGGTTTATATCTGGTACAAAGTGCATAGCTAGAAAAATACCAGTTATTAATTGAATAATTAAACAAAATCCTATCAATGACCCAAAATTTCATCAATTAGAAAATTTACTAGGAGTAGGTAAATCTCAAATTGCTTTATTAATTATTTGTATTAGTGTATTACGCTTTCGTATTAGGAGCATTATAGAGATATAAGAATTTCACTTATAATAAAGAACTGACAGATCTTTGTTATGATTTTAACTAATCCCTAATATATTATATTCATCAATAACTTGTTAATGGTTTTATAAATATTAGTTTTATTATTATAAAAAGATTTAATAAAATAATAAAAGTAAATAATATTATGTTAGTTATAAAGATATTTTTCTTTTTTATAAATTTTAATTGTAATATAATCTTTAGTTTAGGCCAGTAAATTCTTTTAAAAGAAAAGCATAACTGCAAATAAAAAAATAGTGATAGTAAGCTAGACATAAGCATTATTATACATATTATAACGTAATTTTTTATAATAATTGTGTTTAATATGATTCACTTATGGAAGAATCCAAGTAGAGGTGGAAGACCACCCAAAGATAAAATTGAGACTATGGTTATATATATTTTTATTTTACTATAATAACTTTTATTTGTCTTTATTAAATTTATTATTTTGGATGTAGATAATTTTCATAAGATTGGAATTACCATTATTATATATCTAATTAATAGAAAAATACAAATTTTTCCAGGTAATAGAGGAAATCTTAAAATAATTCATCCTAAATGTGTAATAGATGAAAATCCTATAATCTTTCGGGTATTTAATTGATTAATTCCTAACAGTCTTCCAAATATTATCGTTAGTAATCCGATAATTATTGTGATTATAAGAAGATTTTGGTATCTTAATATAAAATAAAGATATAAAGGTATTATCTTAGAAAAAATAACTATATAAATTCTGTAATTAATTTTTATTCCTTTTATAACATCAATAAATCAAAATGGGTTAGGGAAAATGGCTAACTTTATTAATAGCCCTATAATTAATAATTTGTATGAATATCTATTATAATATTTAAAAATATTTAATGACCCAGATAAATAATATTTTAAGATAATCCCTGTTAATATAATTATACCGGCTAATGATTGGATTAAAAAATACTTAGTAATTGCTTCGATAGATCGTGGGCTGTTTCTTTGTTTTATTAAAATAATTATAGTTAAGGTTGCTAGCTCTATTAATGACCATATTATTAATCATTTTGTACTAAAACAAATTATAGCAATTCTAATTACAATTAATATTTTATATAAAATTATTAGAGACATTAAAAGACAAGACTAGACTTGAACTAGTTAAAAGTTAGTTATCGGCTAACTTTCTCTACCAATAGAGACTTGTCTTTAGTTATAATAAGAGGAAAGTTTTCCTCTTATTATAATTAATATATAATAGAAATTTAAAAGTCCTAAAATTAAAGGTAAAAATTTCTTTCACATTAACATCATTAATTGGTCATAGCGTACTCGTGGGAATGATGCACGAATTCATAAAAATATAAAGATTATACAACTAGTCTTAATGGTAATTTTAATTACTTTTATTAGGAGTTTGTTAGTAGGGCTTTTATTCCCTAAGAATATTAATACACTGATTAAATTTATAAAAATAATTTTGGTATACTCCCCTAAAAAAAAAAGTGCAAAGGGTGCTCCTGAATATTCTACTTTATATCCTGAAACTAGCTCAGATTCTCCTTCAGCTAAATCAAATGGGGATCGTTTAGTCTCAGCTAAAGTAGATATAAATCACATTATAAACAGGAGGGGGCATGGAATTATTAATCATAATTTGAAACTATTAAATGTTTTAAATAATTTTAAGTTTCATGTTCCTATTATAAATATAATAGGTAATAAAATTAACCTAAGGCTAACTTCATAAGAAATCATTTGAGCTGCTCCTCGTATGGCTCCCAATAAAGCATACTTAGAATTAGATGCTCATCCAGCAGTTAATAAAGGATAAACTGATAAACTTGATAAAGCTATTATAAATAATAGTGATAGTTTTATGTTTAAGCCTCTTTCAGAGAGAGGAGCTACCCCTCATAAAAAGAGAGCTATAAAAAAGAAAATAGAAGGAGACATATAAAATATGAAAAGTTTTGCTGTAGACGGGCTAAAGTTTTCCTTAATAAAGAGCTTTAATCCATCTGCTATGGGTTGTAATAGTCCTATAGGCCCGATAAGTTTAGGCCCCTTTCGATATTGAATATAGCCTAAAACCTTTCGTTCTAATAAGGTCAGAAAAGCTACAGCTAAGAGAATTGGTAAAATTATAATTAGGGGGTTTAATATTTTTTTAAAAATTTTTAAGAAATTAAGACTCATTATTTTAAGCTGGCAGGTTCTTACCCTACTACTTTCTGGTTAACGGCCAGATGCTCAAACATTAAACTACAGCTTAAGAAATAGGTAAAAGAATACCATAGAAATTTGACTTCTAAATTAAGAGTCCATATCTCTTTTTCTTAATATAGTTTTATGGTGTAAAGATTAGCACGAGTGGTTGCAAACCACTTAGAGATATAAATATCTAAGACTTTAAAGAAAACTTGATTCAAACAAGTCTCACTATTTTGTAAAAATAGTACTTCTCCTGTAGCTATTTCTTTATAAGAGAAGATATTTAATCTTCATGGTTGGGTTTACAATCCAATACCTACATTCAGCCATCTCATATAAAGTGGGGGGTAGTTTATTAAAATATAAGCTTTGGAAGCTTAAGATACTAAATTTTAGTCTCTCTAAAGGACGTGAAAGATTTTAGGCCTTATAAGCTATAAGCGACTTACTTTGTAAGTAGGGAGAGACTAGTTAACTCTAGTATAAGGTTAATAAAGTAATAGTAATTATACTTAATATATTAGGTTACACTATATATTTAGTCTTTATATATAAATATAAATTAGGAAAATTAAGGCTATAATAAAATTGTTAATAATTAAAATAATATAAAATATTATAAATATAATTGAATAAATAGTAGGGTTTACTAAAATATTTAAATAGTTTCCAATAGGTTTAACCGTGAGGGTAGTAAAATTTAGTAATATTATTTAAATAGAAGAAATAAATTTATATATACCTTTTGTATTATGGTTGATTAAAATTAAAGTAAAATTATACTAAGAACGAAGGCAAGTGAGCAAATAGTTTCCCCAATTTGGTTGGAGTTTTCTAGTTGTTGAAAAAGTATGAAAAGAGAATCTATTAGTGGTGATATGCCAAACGAACTTGCGGATAGCTTTTTTTCAGAGAAGGGAGTGCAAGCTTCGTTTATATTTATAAAGTTATAAGGAGGCGGTTGACCGAGTCCTTATTAATAGTAATAACTAGAAAATTTAAGTAAAATCAATAAAAATTTTTATAGGTTTTAAAGTAGATTTTTAGCAATCATCTTAAAAGAGTGCGTTTGAGCACAAGGACATAAGGAGAATAAAATTAATGAAAATAGTTTTGAGCTTATTATAGATTATCTGAATATTCTATTAAATGAAATAATGATGGTTAAATTAGTAGATAACTTCTAGTTAAAGTAATAAAAGTTTAAATTATAGAAAACAAAATAATATATTATTAACATATTTTCTTATTTTAGTAGAAGAAACATAGAATAATTATAGGAAGGAACTCGGCAAATTTTATCCTCGCCTGTTTACCTAAAACATTGCTTCCGGAACAAGATCGAGAGGTACGACCTGCCCGGTGACCTAATGGTTAAACGGCTGCAGTACTCTGACTGTGCAAAGGTAGCATAATAATTTGCCTAGTAATTTTAGGCTGGAATCAACGGTTAGACGAAGGAAAAGCTGTCTCCCTTTAATTTAATTGAATTTAATTTTAAAGTGAAGAAGCTTTAATAAAAGAGTGGGACGAGAAGACCCTATTGAGCTTTAATCTAATTAAAAATTTATATTTTAAAAAGATTTTGATTGGGGCAATCCTTTTTATAATAAAACAAAGGTAAGGATATAATGAATTTATACTAAGTTAAGACCCTAAAGTTTTAGGAATAAGAAAAAGTTACCATAGGGATAACAGCGTTATTTTTCTTGAGAGTACATATTGACAGAAAAGTTTGCGACCTCGATGTTGGATTAAGATTTCCTGGATGTGCAGCAGCCTCTAAGGGTTGGTTTGTTCAACCATAAAAATCTTACGTGATCTGAGTTAAGTCCGTTGTGAGACAGGACAGTTTCTATCTACTATTAACTTTTATTTTGTACGAAAGGACTTTTAAAGGAAGAAATATATATATATATAATTCTTATGTTATCATGAGATATAAATAAATCTATATAAGGGTTTAGGTTAAGTAAACCAGTTGCCTTCAAAGCAATCAATAAGCAAATAGTTTAACCTTTAAATGTATATAAAAGTAGTTAATATATAATATTAGATCTGCAATCTAAAGTTGGGTAATCTCCTTTTATAATAAAACACAGCGATACAAGTTTTAATACTATAAAGTAGGTTATAGGAAACCTTTGGGCTCATATCCCAAAAATATTGGCTTAAATCCAATCTTTGTATTTAAGTTTTAATTTATAATATATAAATAAATTTTAGTAAACTACTTATAATAAGTATTATAGTCGGTCCTTTAATATTTAATTTTTAACATCATTGTTCTGTTAGTGAAATAAGGGGTTATTTATAATTATTTATACAAGTACTATACATAATTAAATATTTCTAATAGGGCGGTTAATTATATATTAAGTGTTTGGTTTTAGGTAAAGGTTCTGGTATTTAATTTATATAAACGGGGTTGTTATGATCTTTTTAATTTATTTCTAGTAGATATAAGTTATATAAAATTATAATAATAATAACTTTTTAATACACAGCTATATTAAAATTTAAATATTATAAAGTAGGTTAGAGGAAACCTTTGGGCTCATATCCCAAAAATATTGGTTTAAACCCAGTCTTTATATTTAAATTTTATCAATAATTAATTTTAATAGACTACTTATAATATAATGTTAAGCATTACATATTATGTGATATATTATATATTGGGTAAATTTTACTTATAATAGTAACGTGTTATTTTTATAAATTTGGTTCTGGTTTTTTTAATTGGATATTGCTGAGGTTTATACATGCAAGTTAATCAGCAAGACGGTGAGGGTTGTAGTGGTGTTTTATAATGTTTAAAATATTAAATCATTGAAGCAATAAAGATTACTATTAAAATAGTTAATGGATAAGAAATATATATACACAACTGCAGTAATGGACAATAATTAATAATTGAAGAATTGACTATACCAAGGGTATAGTAGAGACCGACTAAAATATCGTGCCAGCAGTCGCGGTTAAACGAATAGTCTTTTTAATAAATTAAATGGCTTAATATGGGTAAAGTATAATAAATAACTTTTAAAAGTCTATAATTCTCGGGGTGAAATCCGTTTATAGCCGAAAAAATATTAGTACAGTGACCATGAAACTAGGAGTGAAGACCCGGATTGGATACCCGGTTATTTCTTAAGATTAAAATTAAATGCCTGTGGAGTACGGGGTTATCCTTGAGAAACAAAGAACTTGGCGGTTATCTATTTCTGATTAGGGGAGCTTGCTTGAAGAAAACGGTGATCCACGAAGAACCTTACCTATTCTTGATATACAGCCTCTATATCGTCGTCATTAAGTTTTCATCCAAAGTTAGAAGACAAAACTATTAAATAATAAGGTTAACAAAGGATAAGATGTCAGATCTTGATGGAGCTTATGAATAGGTGAGAGTGGGCTACAGTAGCTTTATAGCTAGTAAAGTTTGGATTATTTTATGAAAAAAAAATATGAAATAGGACTTAATAATAACTAAAAAAAGGAGCAAGGAATAGTGAAGTTAGCTCTAGATTTCGTACACATCGCCCGTCACCTGCGGGGTTAAACCTGGAGTAAGTCGTAACATAGTAGGTGTACCGGAAGGTGCGGCCTAGCAAAGAATTATATATATTGAAATAAAATTTTCTGATTCTAAAGCTAAGAAAGTTAAAATGATCTAACAGAGAGTCTAAAACTCTCGGGAAGAGAGTTTAATTCTCTCTCTTAGTATATATATATCTTAATTAATATATATAGTATATTTGATTTCCAATCAAAAAGGTCACTAAAAGTGAATTAAGTATTTTTAAAACCCATAATCTATATAACTACCTAACCATTTAATATATACATAGTGAGATTTAATATCTAAGAAACATAATCTATATAACTACCTAACCATTTAATATATACATAGTGAGATTTAATATCTAAGAAACATAATCTATATAACTACCTAACCATTTAATATATACATAGTGAGATTTAATATCTAAGAAACATAATCTATATAACTACCTAACCATTTAATATATACATAGTGAGATTTAATATCTAAGAAACATAATCTATATAACTACCTAACCATTTAATATATACATAGTGAGATTTAATATCTAAGAAACATAATCTATATAACTACCTAACCATTTAATATATACATAGTGAGATTTAATATCTAAGAAACATAATCTATATACTAATTACTAAACATTCAGTCAATAAATAATCAACTTCTTAGATCTGCAAGTGCGCGCAAGAGAATTCTAAGCCATAATAAACATATACGGCTATAGCCAACATAAGAATAAATAAAAAAAGACTCATTGTCTATTATTCAGCGTTTAGCGGATGGACAAACGATGGCAGAATGCCGAGTACAGGAGTAGCTGAATATATNCGAGAGGGNNCCCCCCCCCCCCTACTAGTTTAGCTGCTTAATAATGGGGGTAAATTAGATGTTGAACCTATTTTTTAGTTGTCTAACTATGGGCTCGTTGATTTTGTTCTTTAGATCTTCACCATACTTTGGGGTATTTGGTGTTTTAATCCAAGCAATTAGTTTTGCTTTAATTTTAAGAGTGCTTGGATGCCCTTTTTTTGGTTTATTGATTATTTTAATTTATATTGGGGGCTTACTTATTGTTTTTTTATTTTCTACCATATTATCCGCAGAAGGGCATCCAAATATTAAAACTAGTGAAGTTTTTTTATTTTGGGGGAGAATTAAATTTTTATTTTTTATAAAAAAAAAAAAAAATAAAAATAATCTTTTTAAAAAAATTTTTGATTTTAAAAGTTTAAGTGGAGAGTGTAAATTTGGGGAATTGTTTGGAATTTTGTCATTATTCACATTAAGATTAGGACTATTTCTTTTAATTGCTTTAATATCAATTTTATACATAAGATTTGAACATAGACGGGCAAATATCCGCTATTTATAGGATGTGAGCAGCTAATTGTATTAAGTTATTAATAGAGTTATTATTAATAAAACTATTAAGGTTTTAGTCGTATATGTTATTAATTTTCCTCTTTGTATTTTTTGGGTTCATTTTGTAAATTTTCTTATTCTATTTGTGAGGCCTCAAGCACTAATGTAGGTGGTTCACCCTTGGTCAAGGGTCCGTAGTACTCCTTGGGCACTAATAAGAAATAGACTTTTAGCTGTGGACCCATGTAAAATATTGATAAAAAATCAATTTTTAGTTAAAAAATTAGTTATAAATTTTAAGCTTTTAAATATTTGGGAATTTATATTATTTAATCTAAATATAGTTGCGAATAAAATTAATATTAGTGGGACTCTCTTACTCATGGGGGGAATAATTGGGGGGGATAGATTAAATATAATAATAGAAAGAAGTCATCCTCTAAGTAGGGCTCCTCCAACTAGTCGTATGAGTGGGGGGTATAAATTTGGGTGATCTTCTTTAATTGGTTTAATGGGTTTAGTTTTTAAATATTTTCTTGATAAAAAATAAATAATTCGTAGACTATAAATAGCAGTCATTAAAGTCCCAATAAGAGATAAAGTGATTATTAAAAATTTAAAATTTTTTAATTGAGCTATTTCTAAAATAAGATCCTTAGAATAATAGCCGGCTAAGAATGGAAAGCCTGATAAGGCTGTTCTTCCTAATATTATACATCTTTTTGTGAATGGGAGTGATAATCTTTTTATCTTTCGAAAGTCTTGTTCTTTTTTGAGTCTATGAATTAAACTTCCTGAACATAAAAATAATAAAGACTTGAAGAAAGCGTGAGTACATATATGAAATAAAGCGAGGTTTGGGTAACCTAAGCTTATGGAGACTATCATTAAGCCTAGTTGACTTGTAGTTGAGTAGGCTATTACCTTCTTTAAATCTTTTTGGGTAAGTGCTGCTCTCGCTCCAAAAATAGTAGTTAAGGCTCCTACAAGACCTAATATAGAACAGATATTATTATAGGGGTATAATAAAGGCGCACATCGATAGAGAAGAAAAATCCCGGCTACTACCATAGTAGACCTATGTAAAAGTGCTGAGACTGGTGTAGGGCCTTCCATTGCTGATGGAAGTCATGGGTGGAGTCTAAATTGAGCTGACTTCCCCATTGCTGCAATAATAACTCCAATTAAAGTACTTTGTTGTATATAAGTATAATTACTCATAAATATTATATCAGATAATTGTCAAGATTTAAAAAATATAAGACAAGTGATTATAAAAAAGATAAAGCCGTTGTCTCCTATTCGGTTATATATTATAGCTTGTAGAGCAGCGCTATTTGCTTTTGCTCGTGTAAATCATCAACTTATTAAAATAAATGAAAGTATACCAACTCCTTCTCAACCAATAAAAAGTACAAATAAATTATTAGAAGATACTAAAATTAACATAAAAAGTAAAAATAATTTTAGTATATTAAGAAATGATTGCGTTTTAGGGTCATTTTTCATATAAAACAAGGAGAACTCTGCGATAGACCATGTAACAAAAAGAGCAATAATTCTAAATAAAATAAAAGGGGTATCAATAGAAAAAGCAGCAGAGAAGACTCTTAAGGATGAATAAAATCAATTAATTTTTAAATAAATCTGAGGACAGTCAAGAATAATTCATAAGATTAATGATGGTAGAGATAAGACAAATGAAGTGAGAAGAATTTTTTTTTTTTTTTTTCAGATAAAGCCTGCAATTAAAAAGCTTATTATTCTAATAAATATAAATATTATTTTTATTATCGAGAATACTACAGAATTTAACTGCAGGTTTTTAGATTTAGCGGATCAAAAACTGTCGATTATTCTCCGGATTAATAAAAGATTGGAATTTAACCAATATAGTCTGGTTCTAAGCCAAACACACTAACCTTTGTGTTACTTTTATTAAATATATTAGAAAAAGATTTAATACTTTAATTAAGCCTCTTCAAAGCTTTGTTATTTTTTAACTACTCTAATAATAAGTCTCTACCTTAAAAAGGAATTATAAAGAGAAAGTTTATTGTTATGTGTTTAACTATAGAGGCTATTTTTATGACTAGCTGAGGAATTTCTCATTTCTAATATCACAAATTAGTGTTTTAATTATAAACTAAGCTTGGCTTGTTTGTTATATGGTTATTATATTTGGATTTGTTATAATCATAAAAGTTGGAATTATGTGTAGTAATAAAAGTAAATATTCTCGTTCTTGAAATAAAATAGGGGTTAAATTTCAGTTAAAGGATTTTCCGGTTGATGTTAGTTGGAAAAGGCTTAAGCTGAATATAGCTGTTAGTATAGTGGTTATTACTATTCTAATAATTTTAAATTTTCTAAATCTAATAACAGAGGAAAATAGAAATATTTCGGCTATGGAATTAGGTAGTGGAGGTATACCTAATTTGGAACAGGTAAAAATTAATCAAAAAATAGGCATTAGAGTAGTTCTTTTCTTAATCCCGCGACTTATAACAAGGGTACGAGTTTTTGTGCGTTCGTAATAAATATTTGCTATCGCAAATAGAGCCGAGGAAGTTATGCCATGAGCGATTAACATGAACATTCCCCCAATAAATCTTCATTTTGTTAGTAGCGATGCCCCTGCTATCATGAATCTCATATGCGAGACAGATGAATAGGCTATAAGAGACTTTAAGTCTGTTTGGGTTAAACATATAACTCTGGCTATTGCTCCTCCTCAGGAGCAATAGGGTATTATTATGGGGGATATTTGGGTTATAATATTATAATGAAATATTGTAATCAATCGTATAAAACCATATCCTCCCATCTTTAATAATATAGCGGCTAATATCATTGATCCTGCTATTGGGGCTTCCACATGAGCCTTTGGTAGTCAAAGATGAACTCCAAAAATTGGGACCTTTATTAGAAAAGCAATTAAACAGAAAACTATTAAGTAGTAGTTTTTTATTTTTACATTATTTAAGGTAAATTGTATAATAGATAAATGATTTTCTTTTTTATAAATAATTAAAAGGGCTAGAAAAAGCGGGAGTGAGCCTATTAGTGTGTAAAATACTAGGTAATATCTAGCTTCTATGCGTTCGAACTGAGCTCCTCATTGAGCTATTAAGAATATTGTGGGTATTAGGGTAGCTTCAAATCCTAAAAATAATATTAATAAATTATAAGAGGAAAATGTTATTATTAAGAAAATTAAAATAAAAATTATAATAGTAGAAAATATCTTAATTTTTTTAATTGAAAACTTGTTTAATTTTTTAATTCTAGCTAACAAAGAGACTGGGATTAATCATAAGCTTAAAAAAATTAGGTATAATTTAATGTTGTCTGTAGCTAGTTTATATGATATATTACAAGGAAAAAATGGAGATTTAAGTTTTGTTAGATTTATTGAGCTTATAAAAAATAATAGTGTTGTTTGGGTAAATAATGTAGATCATATTTTATTAAATTTTAAAAATATAATAGTAATTATAATTCCTAAACAAGCATAAGTTAAGGTAATCATTTTATTTGTTGGCTCATTCAAGTCCTCCTCTTATTCATTCATAATATAGTCCTATTGATAATATAATAATAAAAAGAGCTAAGAAAAATATTCTATTTTGATAATAAGTAAATTTTAAAGAGAATGGGAGGGGAATTAGTAGGGCAATTTCTAAATCAAAAATTAAAAACAAAATTGCTATTAAAAAAAATCGGAATGAAAATGGGAGTCGGGAAGAATTTAAAGGGTCAAATCCACATTCATATGGGGAAGCCTTTTTAATATTAATTATATTTAATGGGAATATATATCCTATAGTAGAGAGAGCTATAATAATTAAAGTTATTAAAATTAAGTAGTTGTTTATTGTCATTATAATAAAAGGTTGGCAGATGAGAAATGCAGTTAGCTTGAAACTAAACTTATAAAGGTTTAATTCCTTTACTTTTTTATCTTCCTCCTCATCAATATAAACAAATAAAAAGTAATATTCATACGACATCTACAAAATGTCAGTATCATATTGCACATTCATATCCTATATGGTGGGTTTTTGATAAGTGTCCGCTTATTATTCGAAGAATACATATGGTTAGAAAAGTTGTGCCAATTATTACGTGTAATCCGTGAAAGCCTGTAGTAACAAAAAAAGTTTTTCCATAAACATTATCTGCTATAGTAAATCTGGTTTCTCAATATTCATATCCTTGTAGAAGGGTAAATCAGATCCCTAGTAAGATAGTAATTAAAAGGGCTTTGGTAGCGTTATCAGTATTTTTTTGGCATAAGCTATGGTGTGATCAAGTAAGGGACCCTCCCGAGGATAATAAAATTGCTGTATTAAGAAGTGGGATCCCTCATGGGTTTATTGGGACTACACTTGATGGTGGTCAGACTACTCCAATTTCTGGGACGGGGGCTAAAGATCTATGAAAGAAAGCTCAGAAGAAGGATAAGAAAAACATAATTTCTGAAATTATAAAAAGTATAAACCCTATCTTTATTCCTTTAGTCACATATTTTGTGTGCAGGCCAAGGAAAGTAGCTTCTCGTATTACGTCTCGCCATCAAATAATAAAAACTTTTATCATTAATAAGAGGCCTACTAGGATTATTCAACTTTTATGTTTTTGAAATATGCTTATTAACCCATATATTGTAGTTAAAATTGCAATAGATCTAACCATAGGTCAAGGGCTTTTTTCTACCATATGAAAAGGGTGATTTATATTTGTCATGTTATTTTTTTATTTTTTTCTTAAATATTTCTTTCTTAAAATAAGAAATACTGCAGCTTGGATGCAGGCAACTGCGGTTTCTAATATTAATAGGGTTATTATTAGTATGAATGGGGTGGGGCCTACTTGGGGAAATGTTGTTGTTAGTTCTCAGATTACGCATGCACATAAGAAAATCAGTAGATGCCCAGCAAGTAGATTAGCGCCAAGTCGGAAGCCCAATGTAATTGGTTGAATAAAAAGACTTATTGTTTCTATAATAATCATTAATGGGATTAATAAGGTTGGGGTTCCTTGTGGTAAAAGGTGTCTTAACTTTGCTTGTCAGTTAAGCTTAAGTCCCTTAATATTGAAAGCAGTTCATATTGGTAATGAAAGGGCAAATGTAAATCTTAAATGTGAGGTTTGAGAAAGTGTATATGGAATAAGGCTCATTAAATTAAATCTTATAAAAAGGAGAAATATTGAGAAAATTCAAAGGTTTCATGATTTGTTATCAGATTTATTTATACTTATTAAGTTAGAAAATAAGGCTTTTTTAATTATATTTACAATTGTTAGTCGAGAATTAGCTCAGTGTGAACTTTTTATGAAAAATAATCAAGTAATAGCTATAAATCCACCAATTAATGTCAGAGGGATTAATAATAAAGAAGGGGTTTTAAATTGTACAAATATTTTATTTATGTTCAAGTTCATTTTTTTTTATTTATTTTAATAATTAAAGGTTTTTCGTGGAAATAAGTTAAAGTTTTATTAAAATTAATAATTATATATACTACTAATAGTAAATTTCATTTTATACAAAGTTTATAGAGTCAAACTGATAATTCGAGTTGAGGCATGTTAATCTAGTGGAAGTTATTCTCTTCCTTATTATAGTTAAGAACAATAAGCTTTAGTAATTAAGCTAACTAGATATTCTTTTGTAATTTGTTCACATCAATTATGAAATTCATTTTGGTTAGTTACTTCTAAAACTATTGGCATAAATCTATGATTAGCTCCACAAATTTCACTACATTGGCCATAAAATACTCCAGGCCGGTCTATTTTAGTAAACATTTGATTTAATCGGCCTGGTACCGCGTCCATCTTAAGTCCTAAGGCAGGAACGGTTCAGGCATGAATAACATCGGTTGATGTAGTTATTACGCGGATTTTATTATTTATTGGGAGAGTAAGTCGGTTGTCTACTTCTAGTAGACGGGGGAGTCCTGGTTGCGAAATGTTTTCTAATTTTATCATATACGAGTCTAATTCAATTAAGGTTTTATCTCATATTTCATAGGTTCAATATCATTGATGTCCTATTGTCTTTATCGTTATATCTGGGCTATTTCTTTCATCCATTAAGTATAAAAGTTTTATTGATGGGATAGCTAAGGCTATTAAAATAAAGCTTGGGAATATAGTTCATGCTAATTCTATTCTTTGTTTTTCGAGGAAATTTCGGAATGATGGGGCGTTAAACCATATTCTAGCTAAAGAATAAAGGGTTAAAACAGTTATAAAAACTATAAATATCATTGTATATTTGTGGAAATGGTCAAATTCTTGCATTATAAATGTGGCTGAGTTTTGGAATCCTAGTTGGTTTGGAGATGACATTATTTTATTTATTTAGTAATTTTAATTGTTTAATTTTACATTCTTTAAATTTTCGGGAAATTAAGGTTAAAATTGAGAGACCAATTCTAGCTTCTATGGCTGCCAAAGCTATAATAAATAGTGAAAATTTTTGTCTTATAAAATCTTTTATAAAAAAGTATCTTATTATAAATTTTATTGATAGAATAATTAATAATAGCCTTTCTAAGGCTAATAAAATAGATAAAATAAAATTCTTTTTGTATATTATTCTTAATATTTTAAAAGGAATTAATATAAAAAATGATATATAAATAAGTTTCATAAAGAAATCTTAATTTAAGTTTTAGAGAGTCGAAATCTCTTGTTTTATATAAACTAATTTCTTTTATAAGTTAACTAATAATTCTTCTTGGTGTTTCTTTATAAGTATGTCTTCTTATAGGGAAAGTTGGGTAATTTCAATCTAGGTTAGAGGAAATTTCATTGGTTTTTATCTCAGTTTTTCTGGTAGTGAAAGCCAGTGTAACTATAGTTAGAAACCCAATTGTTGCAATTAGGGATAGTAGTGACCCTAATGATGACACAGTTTTTCAGAATGCAAAGGCATCGGGGTAGTCTGAGTATCGTCGAGGCATCCCTGCTAATCCTAGAAAATGTTGTGGGAAAAATGTTAAATTAACTCTTATAAACATTAAAGTGAAATGAGTTTTTGCTCTTACTTTATTAATTTGAGCTCCTGTGAACAATGAAAATCAATGTTTAAATCCTGCGAAAATAGCAAATACTGCCCCCATTGAGAGTACATAGTGAAAGTGAGCAGTTACATAATAAGTATCATGTAATCTGATTTTTAGAGAAGATTTTGATAAAACTACCCCGGTTAATCCACCAACTGTGAATAGAAATATAAACCCTAATGCTCAAAGAGTAGATGGGTGAGCTTTTTTTAGTACAAAGGTATTTCCTTGTAGAGTAGCTAGTCATCTAAATACCTTTACTCCTGTTGGAATTGCTATTATCATAGTAGCAGCGGTAAAATAGGCTCGGGTATCAACGTCAAGTCCTACTGTAAACATATGGTGAGCTCAAACAATAAACCCTAAAACTCCTATAGCAATCATTGCATACATCATGCCAAGATACCCAAAAGGTTGTTCCTTTCCAGTTCGTTTTGCAACAATATGGGATATTATTCCAAATCCGGGCAATATTAAAATATAAACTTCGGGGTGCCCAAAGAACCAAAATAGGTGTTGAAATAATATCGGGTCACCTCCTCCTGTTGGGTCAAAAAAAGTTGTATTAATTTTACGATCAGTTAATAACATTGTTATAGCTCCGGCTAATACTGGTAATGATAATAATAGTAGTATTGTGGTAATTAAAACAGATCAAACAAAAAGGGGTAAACTGTCCATCTTCATTTTTGGCGTGCGCATTTTTATAATAGTTGCTATAAAATTAATTGAAGCCATTATTGATGAGGCTCCGGCCGCATGTAAAGAAAATATTGCTAGGTCTACAGACCCTCCTGCATGAGCAATGGATCTTGAAAGGGGGGGGTAAAGGGTTCATCCAGTTCCTAATCCTCTTTCTTTAAGATTGGCAGTGTACATTAATGTAAAAGCTGGGATTCCTATTCAGTATCTCATTTTTTTTAATCGAGGGAACATCATATCAGGAGAGCCAATCATTAATGGGACTAATCATTTTCCGAATCCCCCTATCATAATAGGCATTACAGCAAAAAATATCATTATAAAGGCGTGAGAAGTTACTATAGCATTATATAATTGATCACTTTGTATTAATGATCCTGGTTGGGAGAGTTCTACCCGAATAATTTTTCTCATTCCAGTACCTACTGTTCCTCCTCATATCCCAGCAATTAAATAGAGGGTTCCTATGTCCTTGTGTTTTGTAGAGAACATTCAACGATAAAATCATTGAGTTCATCTTTTTATGCTAGGACATTTCAT